ATCAAATTCGTTCAAGAAGGGGCAAGCGTGTAGTCATTTTGACTGCTACAAAAGGTACTCCTAAGACTACGAATAGTAAAATGTCCGATATAAAAACCGACGTGACTTTAATGCGCTATTCACAACAATCAGACTTTCGGCGCGGTATAATCAAAGGTTCTATGCGGGCTCAAAGGCGTAAAGTGGTTATTTTCGAATTATTTCAAGCAAATGCGAAGTCCCCCCTTTTTTTGGAGAGACGACAAAAATCCCCCCCCTTTTATTTTAATATTTCCGGGTTGATTAAACTAATTTTTAAAAATGGGTTGGATAAAGGGGAAGCATTCAAAACTGGAGAGTATACAAAAGAACAAACAAAAAGAGAAGAAAAACAAGAAACCAACAAAAGAAAGGAAAAAGCACGAATAAAAATCGCAGAGGATTGGAATCGTATTCCATTTGCGCAAGGAATAAGAGGTTGCGTGTTAATAACTCAATCTATTTTTAGAAAATATATTCTATTACCTTCATTGATAATTGCCAAAAATATTGGACGTATATTCCTATTGCAACGTCCTGAATGGGCTGAGGATTTCCAAGAATGGAATAAAGAGATCTATATTAAATGCACCTATAATGGTATTCCATTATCCGAAACCGAATTTCCAAAAAATTGGTTGACAGAAGGTATTCAAATAAAAATCGTATTTCCTTGCTGTCTGAAACCTTGGCACAAATCGAAACTACAATCCTCTCAGAAAGATCTAATGAAAAAGACAAAAGAAAAAGGTGATTCTTGTTTTTTAACAGTTTGGGGAATGGAAACGGAACTCCCCTTTTGTTCACCCCGAAAAAAACCTTCCTTTTTTAAACCCATTTTAAAGGAATTCGCAAAAAAAATTGGAAAATTTAAAAAGAAGTATTTTCGAGTTCTAACAGTTTTCAAAGTAAAAACAAAATTACTTCGAAAAGTTTCAAAAGAAACAAAAAAATGGGTTATCAAAAGTGTTTTTTTTAGAAAAAGAATAATAAAAGAACTTTCAAAAGTAAATCCAATTCCATTATTCAGATTAAGAGAAGTCGGAGTCGATAAATCAAGCGAAATTAAAGAGGAAAAAGATTCCATAATAAACAATCAAACGATTCACGAATCATTTAGTCAAATTCAAATTGCATATCCGGGTTGGACAAACTCTTCGTTGACAGAAAAAAAAATGAAGGATCCGGCTGATAGAACAAGTACAATTCGAACTCAAATAGAAAGAATCACAAAAGAGAAAAAAAAAGTAACTCCAAGAATAAATAATCTTAGTCCTACAAGTTATAATGCTAAAAAATTAGAAAAACAGCAAATGTTTAAAATGTTAAAAAGAAGAAATGCTCGATTAATCTGTAAATTATCCCCTTTTGTAAAATTTTTCATTGAAAAAATATACACGGATATATTTTTATATATCATTAATATTGCCAGAATAAATACAAAACTTTTTCTTAAATTAACAAAAAAAATTATTGATAAATCCATTTACAATAATGAAAGAAAACAAGAAAGAATTAATAAAAAAAAGAAAACTACAATTCCGTCTATTTCGAGTATAATTCTAAGAAAGGAACTTGAGAATATTAGTAATATTAAAGCAAATTCACATATTTTTTATGACTTATCCTACGTACCAAAACCATATGTATTTTATAAATTAGGAAAAATCCAAGTTATTAACTCGTTAAGATTTGTTCTTCAATATCAACGAATCCCCTTTTTCCTTAAGGCTAAAATAAAGGATTCTTTTGAAACACAAGGAGTGCTTGATTCGAAATCAGCAGATAACAAACTTCCGAGTTCTGAAATGAATCCATGGAAAAGCTGGTTAAGAGGACATTATCAATACCATTTATCTCAGATTGAATGGTCTAGATTAATACCAGAAAAATGGCGAAATACATTTCGTCAGCATCGTATAGCTAAAAAGGCAAATTTTAGCAAACGGCATTCATATGAAAAAAAACCATTAATGAATTCAAAAAAAAAAAAAAAATGGGAAGTATATTCATTATCTAATCAAAAAGATAATTTTCTAAAATACTATCGATCTGATCTTTTAGCATATAAATTTATTCATTATGAAAAGAAAACGGAATGCTTTTTTTATGGATCTCCCCTTCAAGGAAATACGAACCAAGAATTTTATTATAACACGCCTAAAAAAAACTTTTTTGATATGCTGAGGAACATCCCTATTAAAAATGATCTAGGAAAGATCCATATGGAAAAACCGGCCGATAGAAAATATTTTGATTGGAAAATTTTGCAATTTGATCTTATACAAAAAATCGATATTGAGGCCTGGATCATAATCGATACCAATAGGAATCAAAATACGCAAATTCGTACTAAAAATTCTCAAATAATTGCTAAAAAATATTTTTTTTATCTTAAGATCCCAGAGATAAATTTACCAAACTCTCACAAGGGGTTTTACGATTGGATGGGAATGAATGAAAAAATGCTAAAGCATCCCACATCCAATCTGGAACTTTGGTTCTTCCCAGAATTTTTGTTAATTTATAAGACATATAAAATGAAACCTTGGTTTATACCAAGCAAATTACTTCTTTTAAATTTAAATAGAAGTGCAAATAAAAAGATCAATGAAAAGGACAATTTTTTGATAGCATCAAATAAAAAGCATCGAAATCAAGAAGAAAAAGAACCCACAAGTCGAGGAGAGCGGAGATCCGTCCTCTCACCCCAAAAAGATATTGAAGAAAATGATGCAAGATCAAACATGAAAAAAGGGAAAAAGAAAAAACAATACACGAAAGCAGAACTCCGTTTGTTCATGAAACGTTATTTGCTTTTTCAATTGCGATGGGATGAGACTTTGAATGAAAGAATGATCAATAATATCAATGTATATTGTCTCCTGCGTAAACTGATAGATTCACCAAAAATTACTCTATCCTCGATTCAAAAGAAACAAATGAGTTTGGATATAATGATGATTAATAATAATTTAACTCTTTCAGAATTTATGAAGAAGGGAGTATTGATTCTAGAACCCATTCGTCTGTCTGAACAAAAAGATGGGCAATTTATTATGTATCAAACCGTTGGTATTTCGTTGGTTCATAAGAATAAGCATCAAAAATACCAAGAACAAGGACATGCTTCTAACAATAATTTTGATTTACTTGTTCCCGAAAATATTTTATCCTTTAGACGTCGTAGAAAATTGAGAATTCTAATTTGTTTCAATTCAAAAAAGAGAAATTATATAGATCCAAATCCGGTATTTTGTAACGTAAAAAACAGCAGCCAAGTTTTACATGACAATAACCATCTTGATAGAGATAAAAATCAATTAATGAAATTAAAGCTCTTTCTTTGGCCTAATTATCGATTAGAAGATTTAGCTTGTATGAATCGTTATTGGTTTGATACCAATAATGGCAGCCGTTTCGGTATGTTAAGGATACAGATGTATCCACGATTGAAAATTTTTTAATAATACACTTTTCTGTATATCCTGTACCCTATATATAATAGGGTATATGAAAGCAAACAAATACACAGATCAGATGTCTTATCTCACATTTCATTATAGTATCCAATATCAAATGAATAATGTCTGAATTCGATCTCGAAATGAATGAACGAAACCTTCTTTATTTTAGGTCTAAATTCTTCGATCCAAAAATGTACCAAGCTTTTCTATTCCTATAGAAAACCAATTCAAAATTGAATTGATTGATTTGAATTCATGAAATTAGGAGTTCAAAAAGAAATTTTGATTAGATTCTTGTATATACCACATTCAAATTAATGGCATTATTATTACTGATCGGTAAAATCCATATCTGTAAAAAGGGCAAGGGGCGTTTTTTTATGGTCAAAAATTCATCGATTTCAGTTATTTCTCAAAAAGAAAACAAAGAAACCAGGGGGTCTGTTGAATTTCAAGTATTCAGTTTCACCACTAAAATAAGGAAACTCACTTCACATTTGGAATTGCACAAAAAAGACTTTTCATCTCAGCGAGGTTTGCGAAAAATTTTGGGAAAACGTCAACGACTGCTGGCCTATTTGTCAAAAATAAATAGGGGGCGCTATAAAGAATTAATTGGGGAGTTGGATATTCGAAAGATAAAAACTCGTTAATTTGAAGCGTGAGACTGTTTGCGCTTAGTGGTTTAAATTTTGATGAACTTCTTTCTTTTTACTTTCAGCAATGCATGGAAGAATGACTCGAGAAAAACTTATGATTCCACCAACTACAAGAAAAGACCTCATGATAGTCAATATGGGCCCTCACCACCCATCAATGCATGGTGTTCTTCGACTGATCGTTACTCTCGATGGTGAAGATGTTATTAACTGTGAACCAGTATTGGGTTATTTACATAGAGGGATGGAGAAAATTGCGGAAAATCGAACAATTATACAATATTTGCCTTATGTAACACGTTGGGATTATTTAGCTACTATGTTCACAGAAGCAATAACCGTAAACGGGCCCGAACAGCTAGGCAATATTCAAGTACCTAAAAGGGCTAGCTATATCCGAGCTATTATGTTGGAGTTGAGTCGTATCGCTTCCCATTTGTTATGGCTTGGTCCTTTTATGGCAGATATTGGGGCGCAGACTCCTTTCTTCTATATTTTTAGAGAACGAGAATTGATATATGACCTATTTGAAGCGGCTACCGGCATGCGCATGATGCATAATTTTTTTCGTATCGGAGGAGTCGCTGCTGATCTACCTCATGGCTGGATAGATAAATGTTTGGATTTTTGCGACTATTTTTTAACCGGGGTTGCTGAATATCAAAAGCTTATTACACAGAATCCTATTTTTTTAGAACGGGTTGAGGGCGTAGGCATTATTGGCGGAGAAGAGGCACTAAACTGGGGTTTATCGGGACCAACGCTACGAGCTTCCGGACTACAATGGGATCTTCGTAAAGTTGATCGTTATGAGTGTTACGAGGAATTTGATTGGGAGATTCAATGGCAAAAAGAGGGGGATTCATTAGCTCGGTATTTAGTACGAATTGGCGAAATGACAGAATCTATAAAAATTATCCAGCAGGCTCTGGAAGGAATTCCAGGGGGACCCTATGAGAATTTAGAAAGCCGCCGCTTTGATAGAATAAAAGACCCTGAATGGAATGATTTTGAATATCGATTTATTAGTAAAAAACCTTCTCCTACTTTTGAATTGTCCAAGCAAGAACTTTATGTAAGAGTCGAAGCACCAAAAGGAGAATTAGGAATTTTTCTGATAGGAGGTCGGAGTGTTTTTCCTTGGAGATGGAAAATTAGACCGCCTGGTTTTATCAACTTGCAAATTCTTCCGCAGTTAGTTAAAAGAATGAAATTGGCTGATATTATGACGATACTAGGTAGCATAGATATTATTATGGGAGAAGTTGATCGTTGAAATGATAATTGATACAACAAAAATACAAGCTATCAATTCTTTTTTCAGATTGGGATCCTTAAAAGAAGTCTATGGGATCATATGGATGCTTATCCCTATTTTCATTCTTGTATTAGGAATCACACTAGGTGTACTAGTAATTGTTTGGTTAGAAAGAGAAATATCTGCAGGGATACAACAACGTATTGGACCCGAATACGCGGGTCCTTTCGGAATTCTTCAAGCTTTAGCAGATGGTACAAAACTACTTTTCAAAGAAAATATTCTTCCATCTAGAGGAGATACTCGTTTATTCAGTCTCGGGCCATCCATAGCAGTCATATCCATTTTACTAAGTTATTCAGTAATTCCTTTTAGCTATCGCTTTATTCTAGCCGATCTTAGTATTGGTGTTTTTTTATGGATTGCTGTTTCAAGTCTTGCTCCCGTTGGACTTCTTATGTCGGGATATGGATCAAATAATAAATATTCCTTTTTAGGTGGATTAAGGGCTGCTGCTCAATCAATTAGTTATGAAATACCATTAACCCTATGTGTATTATCAATATCTCTACGTGTGATTCGGTGAGACATAAAATTTCCCCTATTTATTTTCTTTCTAGCAAGAAAGTGAAATGGTTGGAATATCCATTTTTTTATTCATTATTGGGTTGATGAAGTAAACCAGATAGTTATATGAGTGAAATAAAACGGCTTAAAATTTTGCTGTTAAAGGAATTGAATCTCATTTCCTATGTACAAGAAGTAAGTGAAAGTAAACATAAGCAGTCAAGATTGTTTATCCCAAGATTGGTTGATTAGTCATTTTGTCTTGAAGCGGGTTCAAAAGATCAACCGTATGGGGTTTTTACTATACTATTACGATAGACGTATTACCCTAAATGAGAGATTCAAAAAAAACGAGTGGATGGTTAGGAAGACCAAGATACACAAAGGAGTAGTAATGGAGATTCTGTAAATTATCCAACAGGATATTTTTTTTATAGAAAAGTAATTCGAATTGGGGCTTTAAGTTGGTAGAAATTCTTAAGAAGTACTCCCCACGATTTCATCCAGAGTATGTTCCTATCCACCAATTAAGTAAATAACTATCAAAACGACGAAATCTTTTACTTTTGGTAATGTGCCTTTTCTGAGAAAGGAGAATAGGAACGAACTAAAATTCAAAAACGAGAATTGCAAAAAGAGATCTTTTTTTATTCCTGACTATTTCGATTTTATTTACAGAAATACAATTCTTGTTATGCAATGCAATATGTAATTCTTTTTCGTAATCAAAAGTGAGAAAATGATAGGTTGAAATATCTATACGATATTCTCTAAAAAGTATTTTTTCATTTAAGGATAAAGTTATTAATCAACAAAGAAAAATAAAAATTCTTAAAAGATGAGATCAATTCAGAAGCACTTTTTTATTAAAAATCTAGCAGACAGAATTCCATTGGTCTAATTCTAGGCCCTAGGATAATAATTTGATTCTATATAGATCTTACAAACACATCAAGAGAAATAATGTTGAAAGGTCCTTAGATTTATTTCTGACCTATGAGGAGCCGTATGAGGTGAAAATCTCATGTACGGTTCTGTAATAGCGACGGGAACGGTGATGTTAGCGTCGACTAGGATTATCTAACAGTTTAAGTACAGTTGATATAGTTGAAGCGCAATCAAAATATGGTTTTTGGGGATGGAATTTATGGCGTCAACCTATAGGGTTTATTGTTTTTCTGATTTCTTCTCTAGCCGAGTGTGAGAGATTACCTTTTGATTTACCAGAAGCAGAAGAAGAATTAGTAGCAGGTTATCAAACCGAATATTCCGGTATCAAATTTGGTTTATTTTATGTTGCTTCGTATCTAAATCTACTAGTTTCTTCATTATTTGTAACAGTTCTTTACTTGGGGGGTTGGAATCTTTCTATTCCATACCTATTTGTTCCTGAGCTTTTTGACATAAATAAAAGAAGTCAAGTTTTTGGAACAATAATCGGTATCTTTATTACATTAGCTAAAACTTATTTGTTCTTGTTCATTTCTATTGCAACAAGATGGACTTTACCGAGACTTAGAATGGACCAACTTTTAAATCTTGGATGGAAATTCCTTTTACCAATTTCTCTAGGTAATCTATTATTAACAACTTCGTCCCAACTTCTTTCACTGTAAAGGAATAGAAATAGAATAGGCTTTTCTTTATAACTTGTCTCAAACAAGAGAAAGAAAAAAGTAAAATTATTTATAGATATTCAGATATGTTCCCTATGCTAACTCAGTTCTTAAACTCCAGTCAACAAACAATACGAGCTGCCAGGTACATTGGTCAAGGTTTCACGATCACCTTGTCCCACGCGAATCGTTTACCTGTAACTATTCAATACCCCTACGAAAAATTGATCACATCCGAACGTTTCCGGGGCCGAATCCACTTTGAATTTGATAAATGCATTGCTTGTGAAGTATGTGTTCGTGTATGTCCTATAGATCTACCCGTTGTAGATTGGAAATTGCAAACTGATATTCGAAAGAAACGATTACTTAATTACAGTATTGATTTTGGAATCTGTATATTTTGTGGTAATTGCGTTGAGTATTGTCCAACAAATTGTTTATCAATGACTGAAGAATATGAACTTTCTGCCTATGATCGTCACGAATTGAATTATAATCAAATTGCTTTAGGTCGGTTACCGGTATCAATAATTGAAGATTACACAATTCGAACAATTTCTTCGAATTTACCTCAAATAAAAAATGTATAAAACCTTCGATTCACAAAACATTTACAAATTCAAATCACAAAAGCTTTATAGGTTTTGGATCTAAAGAAAGGAATGAGGTTTTTGCTTGGTCAATACAAAAGAACGGCTGGTCAGTTAAAATCGCGGCTTATTTTTGATAAAAAATGGATTTCTATTTCGAATAATGATTTGAAAATATAAAGTTTGAACCTCTGCTTCGATTGCTTCGATAATAAGAGTAGTCCAATAACTGTATTTACATCAATCCAAATCAACCCGTTCCAATTTCATTCAATTAAGAAGTATCCTAAAAAAAAGGATAACTTCGTTTTTCCTGGTCAGGTCAAAAAAGGCATGAAATATTTCGATTTTTTTTATAAAATCAAATGGATTTACCTGGACCAATACATGATTTTCTTTTAGTCTTTCTGGGATTGGGTCTTATATTAGGAAGTCTGGCAGTAGTATTACTTCCGAATCCAATTTATTCGGCCTTTTCGTTGGGATGGGTTCTTTTTTGTATATCCTTATTCTATATTCTATCCAACTCCTATTTTGTAGCTGCTGCGCAGCTCCTTATTTATGTAGGAGCTATAAACGTTTTAATCATTTTTGCTGTAATGTTCATGAATGGTTCAGAATATTACAAAGATTTTCATCTTTGGACCGTTGGGGATGGAGTTACTTCAATAGTTTGTACAAGTCTTTTTATTTCACTAATTACTACTATTTCAGATACGTCCTGGTATGGGATCATTTGGACTACAAAATCCAATCAGATTCTAGAACAAGATTTGATAAGTAATAGTCAACAAATTGGAATTCATTTAGCAACAGATTTTTTTCTTCCATTTGAACTCATTTCAATAATTCTTTTAGTCGCTTTAATAGGTGCTATTGCTATAGCTCGTCAATAAGAAATCTTTCAAATGAGTAATTCAAATAGAATTAACGCAAAAGGAATGTTATAATTCGTTAATTTGAATTTATGTCTAAAAAATAGAATAAAAAGACTTTAATTTTATATTGATCTCTTACCAATCTATTCCATTATTCCATATTTCTTAGAATCGAATCGATTGCATTATTGTTCAGATTAAAAATGAATCAAAATTGATAAGGAGTTGGTTAATGATGCTCGAACATATACTTGTTTTGAGTGCTTACTTATTTTCTATTGGTATCTATGGATTAATCACAAGTCGAAATATGGTCAGAGCCCTTATGTGTCTTGAACTTATATTAAATTCAGTTAATATCAATTTTGTCACGTTTTCTTATATTTTTGATAATCGTCAATTAAGAGGAGATATTTTCTCAATTTTTGTTATAACTATTGCAGCCGCTGAAGCAGCTATTGGATCGGCTATTGTTTCATCAATTTATCGTAACAGAAAATCAACTCGTATTAACCAATCCAATTTGTTGAATAAATAGTATTAATAATATAAATGCTAATTTTGAATATTAATAAATAAATTAAAATTCGCATTAGCGGGTTTGATATGTCTATAGTAGGGTATAATCGTAGTTGCAAAAACATAAGAAATCAAAATATTTTGGCCCTCCCTCATAAATCAATTCGGAAGTAAATTGATTCTTATCACTCATTGATTCGTCTGGTATCTAACTATAGGATTCATTTATAAGTTAGTTTACTAGACCGAAAATTTATGGCGTTCAAAAACGTATAGATCCAATGTCACATTCAGTAAAGATTTATGATACATGTATAGGATGTACTCAATGTGTCCGGGCGTGTCCCACGGATGTATTAGAAATGATACCCTGGGACGGATGTAAAGCTAAACAAATCGCCTCTGCTCCAAGGACCGAGGACTGTGTTGGTTGTAAGAGATGTGAATCCGCCTGTCCAACGGATTTTTTGAGCGTTCGTGTTTATTTATGGCATGAAACAACTCGCAGTATGGGTCTAGCTTATTGATACATTCCATAAAAATCTACTTGAATCCATTAATCCATTTTCTTTTTTTTTTTTATCGAAAAAATCCGTGCTCAATTCAATTTGATTTTGAGCACGGATTTTTCTGGCCCAAGTGTATCTTGTCTTTACCACGAACCATTTTCCTTGCTTAACAATAATTGTAGTTTTACCCATATTTGCGGGTTGCTTCATTTTTTTTCTTCCACACAGGGGAAATAGAGTAATACGCTGGTATACTATATGTATATGTATATTAGAACTTCTTCTAACGACTTATGCATTCTGCTATCATTTTCAATCGGATGATCCACTAATTCAACTAATGGAGGATTATAAATGGATCCATTTTTTGGATTTCCATTGGAGATTAGGAATAGACGGACTCTCTATAGGACCCATTTTACTGACGGGATTCATCACCACTTTAGCTACTTTAGCGGCTTGGCCGGTTACTCGGGATTCGCGATTATTTCATTTCCTGATGTTAGCGATGTACAGTGGGCAAATAGGATTATTTTCTTCTAGAGATCTTTTACTTTTTTTCCTCATGTGGGAGTTAGAATTAATTCCCGTTTATCTACTTGTATCGATGTGGGGAGGAAAAAAACGTCTGTACTCAGCTACAAAATTTATTTTGTACACGGCGGGGGGTTCTGTTTTTCTTTTAATGGGAGTTCTGGGTATCGGTTTATATGGTTCTACTGAACCAACATTAAATTTTGAAATATTAGCCAACCGGCCCTATCCTGTGAACTTGGAAATACTATTTTATATTGGATTTTTTCTTGCTTTTGCTGTCAAATTGCCAATCATACCCCTACATATATGGTTACCCGATACCCATGGAGAAGCACATTATAGTACTTGTATGCTTCTAGCCGGAATCTTATTAAAAATGGGAGCGTATGGATTAGTTCGGATCAATATGGAATTATTTCCTCATGCTCATTCTATATTTTCCCCTTGGTTAATGGTAGTAGGCGCAATGCAAATAATCTATGCGGCTTCAACATCTCTCGGCCAACGGAATTTAAAAAAAAGAATAGCCTATTCCTCTGTATCTCATATGGGTTTCATAATTATAGGAATTGGTTCTATCACAGATATGGGTCTCAACGGAGCCCTTTTACAAATAATCTCTCATGGATTTATTGGCGCGGCGCTTTTTTTCTTGGCCGGAACAACTTATGATAGAATACGTCTTGTTTATCTTGACGAAATGGGCGGAATAGGTATTCCAATGCCAAAAATATTCACGATGTTCAGTAGCTTTTCGATGGCCTCTCTTGCATTACCTGGCATGAGTGGTTTTGTTGCTGAATTAATAGTTTTTTTTGGACTAATTACTAGTCCAAAATATCTTTTAATGACAAAACTCCCAATTACTTTTGTAATTGCAATTGGAATGATATTAACTCCTATTTATTTATTATCTATGTTACGACAGATGTTTTATGGATACAAGATATTTAATGGCCCAGACTCTTATTTTTTTGATTCCGGGCCGCGAGAGTTATTTCTTTCGGTTTCTATTTTTTTACCCGTACTCGGTATTGGTATGTACCCCGATTTCGTTCTTTCACTATCAGTTGAAAAGGTTGAAGTTATTCTATCTAATTCTTTTTTTAGATAATTTATAAATCTTATCATTTACAAAAGCGTTCGTTGTAAAATGGTACAATGACAAAGAGCCTGTCGAATCATATATGATTCGACAGGCTCTCGCCAATTAACACAAAGTTTTTTTATCTGATCTGCGTTGTACACCCTTTTATGACTATTTGCAATAATCCCCCTTTTTCTTTTTTTGAATTCAATTAGATGTTAATGTAAATGAACCATAACTATGTAGTCCTATTCCTAATAGATTGACTCCAAAATAGCATATCCAAATTATAAGAAATCCAATAGACGCTACAATTGCTGAATTTGTACCCTTCAGTTTTATATTTGTTCGAGTATGTAAATAAATTGAAAATATGATCCAAGTAATAAAAGCCCAAGTTTCCTTTGGGTCCCAACTCCAATAGGATCCCCATGCTTCGTTAGCCCATACTGCTCCAGAAAGAATTCCTATGGTTAAAAAGATAAATCCTAGACTAATAACTCGATAACTCCAATAATCCAATTTTTGAATGAACTGTGATCTATAATAATTCCTTGCGAAAAAAAAAGAAGTTTTTTTGAAAAAATCCCTTTGTTCATTCATGTATTCAAGTTCGCCAAGGAAAAATGACTCATTTAAATTCAATAAATGATTGCTCGTAGAAAAAAGCTTTCTCTTTTTTCTAACTGTAATGACTAGAAGTGATACTGATAATAATGATCCACCTAAAAGGGCCGCATAGCCTAATATCATCATACTTACGTGCATTATTAGCCACTCGGATTGAAGAGCGGGTACTAAGATTGTCGATTCGTGTATTTCAGTTAAAAGACCTGAAGTAGCAAAGCCCTGGGAAAAAATAGCACTTGGGCCAATTATTGTGCTTAGAATATTTTGGTTTTTTTTGAAATATGAAACTATATAAATAAAGGAAAAACTCCATGAAAGAAAAATTAACGATTCGTATAAATCACTTAGTGGAAAATGTCCCGAATAAATCCAACGAGAAATTAATAATCCTGTTATACAGAAAAAAGTCATTATCATGCCCGTTTTGGATGAATCATCTAGTTTTACGATTTCATCGACTAAAAAGGTTATCAAATGAATTGTAATTATAATTGAAACGATCGAAAAAGAAATATGAGTTAATATATGCTCTAAGGTTGAAAATATCATAAAATAAAGAGTTCCTTAATGATAAAATCGAAATTCGCAATTGAATTTATTATAGGATCTATTTTATTTTTTTAAGAGATAATATGCCGCCACTCGGACTCGAACCGAGATGCTCTAGCACTGCTTCCTAAGAGCAGCGTGTCTACCGATTTCACCATAGCGGCCTGTCTTGACCTCATAATAACCTATGAATAAATAATCGTCTAGATTTACGAATTTAATTGAGTTCAATATTTTTTAGGAAAGATTCAAATGGATGAATAAAAATTTGTTCAAATAGGTATTTGAAGGTTCATTCGTTTCGTTTAGGATTTTTGTTTTATTTTGTATTTTAGACTCTTATCGACTCAACTCTTGTAAATCCTACTATGAATTAAGGAATAGAACCCTCCCCCCCTCAAAAACATTTTTTTTAATTAACTGTTTTTGATTTATTTGATTTCAAAAAGTGAAACCAAAAAGCCATTTTATCAATGAACAAAAAAAACCTATTTTACATCATTCAAAATTTACACATATTTATCCAATTTGAATTGGGTAAGGTAAACAGAAAAATTATTATTCTCCATATGCTATAAGAGCGGAACGAATTCCATTCCTCGTTGAAGGAAATGGAATTCGGGAATTTGGTTTTTGAAGTGAAATGACTCCACTTTTGAGTCAGGCCGGTTTAGATTATTCCAACGTGTTATGTTTTATTACTTAGTTTATTTGTTTGTCGCACAAAAAAACTGTTTGAATTCCCGGTAGAAAGAGATTTACCTAAGGAAAATGCTTTTAACGCTGCCCGATACCCCTTCTTTTTCCAAAAATTTTTACGAATACGATTTTTTGATGCAGAAGTACGTTTTTTTGGAACTGCCATTTAAATAAAAATTAAGAGATTACTCATTGGTATAGCTGGATGTGAAAGACATCTATTGTTCAAAAAAATATGAGCTTTTCTGATTCACTATGTATTTCTTTTCTAGAAAATATTTTTTTCGAAAAATAGAAAAGAATAGATAAAATGGGTGAACAATATGGCAAAATAGCATAAAATAGTTCTAAAAATAGAAAAAAATCTGATTTTTAATAACTTGTCAAATCCGGGAAAAATATGCCCAATTTGACTTGAATTTGAAAATTGGAAGGAAATTCGTAATTAATCTATTTCTTTCATATGATTTGACCAATTGTAACTTCTTGATTTGAATATTTGAAGTATTTAGCAGAAATTCAGAACGAATAAGTAAGAAGAAATAAAAATTCCAAAATTTTATTTAAGTTAGTACATATTTTCAAAACCTTTTTTTCTTGACTCCTTTCAAAAGAGGTAAGGTCGGGTGAATTGGAAACCGTTAATATTAATTAAAAATTTTCAAAACCTTTTTTTATGGAACAGACATATCAATATGCGTGTATTTTACCTTTCATTCCACTTCTAGTTCCTATATTAATAGGAGTGGGACTTGTTATTTTTCCGACAGCAACAAAAAATCTTCATCGTATGTGGGCTTTTCCAAGTATTTTATTGTTAAGTATAGTCATGATTTTTTCAATTAATCTGTCTATTCAGCAAATAAATAGCAGTTATATCTATCAATATGTATGGTCTTGGACCCTCGATAATGATTTTTCTTTAGAATTTGGCTGCTTGATTGATCCACTTACTTCTATTATGTTGATGTTAATCACTACTGTTGGAATTATGGTTCTTATTTATAGTGATAATTATATGGCTCACGATCAAGGATACTTGAGATTTTTTGCTTATATGAGTTTTTTCAGTACTTCCATGTTGGGATTAGTTACTAGTTCAAATTTGATACAAATTTATATTTTTTGGGAATTGGTTGGAATGTGTTCCTATCTATTAATAGGGTTTTGGTTCACACGACCTCCTGCGGCAAATGCTTGTCAAAAAGCGTTTGTAACTAATCGTCTAGGGGATTTTGGTTTATTATTAGGAATTTTTGGTTTTTATTGGATAACAGGTAGTTTTGAATTTCGAGATTTATTCGAAATACTCAATAACTTGATTTCTAATAATGAAGTCAATTTTCCATTTATTATTTTGTGTGCTGTTCTCTTATTTGCCGGCGCAGTTGCTAAATCTGCACAATTTCCCCTT